TTTAAAATAAGCTAAATTTAAGCTTTTGGGTTCATACCCCAAATATAAAGAAAATATCTTTTTTTAAAAAATAAAGTGCCTGATTAAAGGATTATTCTGATAGAATAAATAATGTAAATATTAATTACCTTTATTATTTATATTTTATAGAATTAAACTATACCTAATAATATCAAAAATTATTGTGCATCTTACACTAAAATATATTTAAAAATAATTTATATTATTAAAAATTAAATTTTTAATTTAATACATTACACATAAATTATTTTTATTTCACTTTTTATTAAATCTAATAAAATATTTTTCTTATTTATTTTAATTTTTAGAACTTTAATCTCAATTTCTTCAAATTCTTGAATAGGCTGTTGAATTGGATTAGAAATTAATTTACTAAGATTTATTCCCTTAATTTCTAATTCAAATAATTTATTAAATTCAGAAGCATCTTTAAAATATTTTTTAACACAAGCTATTGCTTCTATTAATTTTTTATTTTCAATTTTACTAAAATTAATTTTAATAAAAAACTTTGAAATTAATTTTCTCCTCACAATTTTAATTAATTCTTCAATAATAATAAAAATAGGATCTGCCCCCTTTCATTTCTGATTTCCAAATATTATTGAAGGTATATCTTGAATAAATTGTTTTATTTTAATATCTTGACAAAAAATTACCCCCATAATTTTATTGTCTTATTATATAAATAAAAATTATATAATACTAATTATAATAATTAATACAATTATTGGAGCAATTGGAGGAATTAATCAAATTTCTTTACGTAAAATTCTTTCATTTTCTTCAATTAATAATTTAGGATGAATAATATCATCAATTCTAATTAGAGAAAACTTATGAATATTTTATTTTATTATATATTCATTTTTTATTAGAATTATATGTTTTATATTTTATATTATAAATATTTACTTAATTAATCAATTATTTATTTTTAATTTTAATTATTTAATAAAATTTTTAATTTTCTTAAATTTATTATCTTTAGGAGGATTACCCCCTTTCTTAGGATTTTTCCCCAAATGAATTATTGTCAACTTTATAATAATAAAAAATCTTTATATTATTAATTTTATTTTTATTATAATAAGATTAATTACTTTATTTTTTTATATTCGAATTATTTTTTCTTGTATTTTATTTAATTACTTAAAATTAAAATGATTTAAAATAAATATTAAAAATAATTTTTTTTCCTATATTATTTTTTTTAGTTTAATTTCTATTTTAGGAACAATTTTTAGAACTTTATTTTTTATTTAAGGTTTTAAGTTAAATTAAACTAATAGTCTTCAAAATTATTTATAAAGAAATTTCTTTAAGCCTTAGTATAATTTAACTTAATACTCCTTAAAATTTGCAATTTTATATCATTTTTGAATATAAGACTAATTTAAATAATTTTATAAAAATTAATAAAAGAGATTTATTCTCGTTAATAAATTTACAATTTATCGCTTAATACTCAGCCATTTCATTTTTATTTATATAAGCGAAAATGATTTTATTCTACTAATCATAAAGATATTGGAACTTTATATTTTATTTTTGGTATTTGAGCAGGAATATTAGGAACTTCACTAAGTTTATTAATTCGAACAGAATTAGGAAATCCTGGATCTTTAATTGGAGATGACCAAATTTATAATACTATTGTTACAGCTCATGCTTTTATTATAATTTTTTTTATAGTTATACCAATTATAATTGGAGGATTTGGAAATTGATTAGTTCCATTAATATTAGGAGCCCCTGATATAGCTTTCCCTCGAATAAATAATATAAGATTTTGATTACTACCTCCTTCATTAATATTATTAATTTCTAGAAGAATTGTAGAAAATGGAGCAGGAACAGGATGAACAGTTTATCCCCCACTATCATCTAATATTGCACATAGAGGATCTTCTGTTGATTTAGCAATTTTTTCTCTTCATTTAGCAGGAATTTCATCAATTTTAGGAGCTATTAATTTTATTACTACAATTATTAATATACGAATTAAAAATTTATCATTTGATCAAATACCTTTATTTGTATGAGCTGTAGGTATTACAGCTCTATTATTACTTTTATCTTTACCTGTATTAGCTGGGGCAATTACTATATTATTAACTGATCGAAATATTAATACTTCATTTTTTGATCCAGCAGGAGGAGGAGATCCAATTTTATATCAACACTTATTTTGATTTTTTGGACATCCAGAAGTTTATATTTTAATTTTACCAGGATTTGGTATAATTTCACATATTATTTCACAAGAAAGAGGAAAAAAAGAAACTTTTGGATGTTTAGGTATAATTTATGCAATATTAGCTATTGGATTATTAGGATTTATTGTTTGAGCTCATCACATATTTACAGTTGGAATAGATATTGATACTCGAGCTTATTTTACTTCAGCTACTATAATTATTGCTGTTCCTACAGGAATTAAAATTTTTAGTTGATTAGCAACTATTCATGGAACACAAATTAATTATAGACCTTCTATATTATGAAGATTAGGATTTATTTTTTTATTTACAGTAGGAGGATTAACAGGAGTAGTTTTAGCTAATTCTTCAATTGATATCACATTACATGATACATATTATGTAGTAGCACATTTTCATTATGTTTTATCTATAGGAGCAGTATTTGCAATTTTTGGAGGATTTATTCATTGATATCCTTTATTTACAGGATTAACTTTAAATAATTATTTATTAAAAATTCAATTTATTTCAATATTTATTGGAGTAAATTTAACTTTTTTTCCACAACATTTTTTAGGTTTAGCAGGTATACCTCGACGATATTCAGATTATCCTGATAGATTTTTATCCTGAAATATTATTTCATCTTTTGGATCATATATTTCATTAATATCTATAATAATAATAATAATAATTATTTGAGAATCAATAATTAATCAACGTATAATTTTATTTTCATTAAATATAACTTCTTCAATTGAATGATTACAAAATTTACCTCCTGCAGAACATTCTTATAATGAATTACCTATTTTAAGAAATTTCTAATATGACAGATTATATGTAATGGATTTAAACCCCATTTATAAAGGATTATCCTTTTTTTAGATATGGCAACATGATCTAATCTTAATCTTCAAAATAGAGCTTCTCCTTTAATAGAACAAATTATTTTTTTTCATGATCATACATTAATTATTTTAATTATAATTACTATTTTAGTTAGTTACATAATAATAAGATTATTTTTTAATAAATATATTAATCGATTTTTACTTGAACAACAAATAATTGAAATAATTTGAACTATTTTACCTGCTATTATTTTAATTTTTATTGCATTTCCTTCTCTTCGATTACTTTATCTCTTAGATGAACTTAATAACCCCTTAATTACATTAAAATCAATTGGACATCAATGATATTGAAGATATGAATATTCTGATTTTTCTAATGTTGAATTTGATTCTTATATAATTCAATCTTCTGATAAAATTAATAATTTTCGACTATTAGATGTAGATAATCGAATTGTTATTCCAATAAACAATCAAATTCGAATTTTAGTTACTGCAACTGATGTAATTCACTCATGAACAATTCCATCTTTAGGAGTTAAAGTAGATGCAAATCCAGGACGATTAAATCAAACAAATTTTTTTATTAACCGACCAGGTATTTTTTATGGACAATGTTCTGAAATTTGTGGAGCTAATCATAGATTCATACCAATTATAATTGAAAGTATTTCAATTAAAAATTTTATTAATTGAATTAATAATTATTCTTCATTAGATGGCTGAAAGTAAGTATTGGTCTCTTAAACCATTTTATAGTAATTTAACATTTACTTCTAATGAAATTAATCAATAAAAAGAATTAGTTAAAATATATATAACATAAATATGTCAAATTTAAATTATTAAATATTAATATTCTTTTATTCCCCAAATAATACCAATTAATTGAATTTTATCTTTTTTTATATTTATTTTAATTTTTATTATATTTAATATTTTAAATTATTATATTTTTATTTTAAAAACTAACAATAAAAAAAATAATCATTTTTTCTCTTTAAAAAAAAATTTTTGAAAATTATAACTAATTTATTTTCAATTTTTGATCCCTCAACTAATTTATTTAATCTTTCATTTAATTGATTAAGAACTTTTTTAGGATTATTATTTATCCCATATTCTTTTTGATTAATTCCTAATCGTCATTTCATTATATGAAATTTTATTATTAATAAATTACACCATGAATTTAAAATCTTATTAGGTCCTAATAAATTTTTTGGTTCAACTTTTATTTTTATTTCATTATTTTCATTTATTTTATTTAATAATTTTTTAGGTCTTTTTCCATATATTTTTACAAGAACTAGTCATTTAACTATTTCACTTTCTATTTCACTTTCCATATGATTAAGATTTATATTATATGGATGAATTAATAATTCTCAACATATATTTATTCACATAATTCCTCAAGGAACACCAAATATTTTAATACCTTTTATAGTTCTTATTGAAACTATTAGAAATATCATTCGTCCAGGCACTTTAGCTGTACGTTTAACAGCTAATATAATTGCAGGACATTTATTATTAACTCTTTTAAGAAATACTGGTATCTCTATGCCTAATTATTTTATTATTATTTTAATTTTAATTCAAATTCTTTTATTAACTCTTGAATTAGCAGTAGCTGTAATTCAATCTTATGTTATTACTATTCTAAGAACTTTATATTCTAGAGAAGTAAATTAAAATTAATGATAAATCATAATCACCCTTATCATTTAGTAGATTATAGTCCATGACCTTTAACAGGAGCTATTGGAACCATAACTTTAGTTACTGGAATAGTAAAATGATTCCATAATTTTAATATAAATTTATTAATTTTAGGATATTTAATTATTATTTTAACCATATATCAATGATGACGAGATATTTGTCGAGAAGGAACTTTTCAAGGTAAACATACAACTTTTGTTTTAAAAGGATTACGATGAGGAATAATTCTATTTATTGTATCTGAAATTTTTTTTTTTATTTCTTTTTTCTGAGCATTTTTTCATAGAAGACTTTCTCCAAATATTGAAATTGGATCTTCATGACCTCCTGTTAATATTATTCCATTTAATCCATTTCAAATTCCTCTCTTAAATACTATTATTTTAATTACATCTGGGGTAACAGTTACTTGAGCTCATCATGCTTTAATAGAAAATAACTTTACACAAACTAAACATAGTTTATTAATTACTATTATTTTAGGAATTTATTTTACTATTCTTCAAGCTTATGAATATTATGAAGCTTCTTTTTCAATTGCAGATAGAATTTATGGCTCAACATTTTTTATGGCTACTGGATTTCATGGTATTCATGTAATTATTGGAACTATTTTTTTACTAACTTGTTTTATTCGTCATTTATTTTATCATTTCTCAAATAAACATCATTTTGGATTTGAAGCTGCAGCATGATATTGACATTTTGTAGATGTTGTATGATTATTTTTATTTATTTCTATTTATTGATGAGGTAATTAATTATAATTAATAATATTATTATTTATATAATATATTTAGTATATTTGACTTCCAATCAAAAAGTTTAATAATTTTAATATAAATAATTATTTTATTATTAAATTTATCTATTATTATCATTATTTTAGCTAATATTATTATATTAATATCATCATTATTAAGAAAAAAAATAATATGAGATCGAGAAAAATGCTCACCATTTGAATGCGGATTTGACCCCATATCTTCTGCACGTATCCCCTTTTCACTTCATTTTTTTTTAATTACAATAATTTTTTTAATTTTTGATGTAGAAATTGCATTAATTTTTCCAATAATTAAATTATTTAAAAGAGTTAATTTTATTATTTGAACAAAAGTTAGATTTTTTTTTATTATTATATTATTAATCGGTTTATACCATGAATGAAATCAAAATATACTTAATTGAATTAATTAGGATTTTAGTTTATAAAAACATTTGATTTGCATTCAAAAAATACTATATTTTAGTATATCTTAAAATAAGAAGCAATAAATGCATTTAATTTCGACTTAAAAGATTGAGATTTAAATTTCTCCTTATTTATTAATTGAAACCAAAATAGAGGTATATCACTGTTAATGATATTATTGAATTATATATTCCAATTAAATTGAAATATATAAAAATTAAACTTCTAATTTAATTTATAGGGATTTATTTCATTAATATTTCATTTATTACTATTAATTTATATAGTTTAACAAAAACTTTACATTTTCATTGTAAAAATAAAAAAATTTTTTTTTATAAATAAATAAATAAATATATATATATATATATATATATATATATATATATATATATATATATATATTTATATTTATTTATTTAAAGATAATTTTATCACCTTAATATCTTCAATATTAAACTCTAAATTTAAGCTATTTAAATTAAATTTTAAAAATTAAAAAAATAAAAATTATTATTCATAATATAAATCTAAATAAATAAATTTTAAAATTATTTATTTGATAAAAATTATAAAAAAATGAATATTTTTTTATAATTTTTATTAAACCATAACCTCTGTAATACTCTCTTCAACCATAATCAATTAAAATTTTTAAATTATATCTATAATTTAAATATAAATTTCTTAATATATATGTTGATAATTTAGGTATAAATCATATCTCACATAAAAAAATTCTTAACTTATAAGTTAATAAAAATTTATTTAATGAATTTAAATTTATATTTCTAATAATAAAACCTATAAATAAACCAAACAAAGTAAAGTAAATTACTATAATTTTTATATTTATAGATAAATAAATTATATAAGGATAATTATAAACCAATCAATTTAATATTCTACCAGAAAAAATTCTTATTAATAATAAAATTATTATTCTTTTTAATATAATATAATCTTCATCATAAATATTAAAAACTCTAATTAAATTATAATCATTAATTATTAAATAAATTAATAAACGAATTGTATAAAATATTGTTAGACCTGTAGATAAATAATATAATAAAAAAACTAATAAATTTATATTACTTATAACAAATATCTCTAAAATTAAATCCTTAGAATAAAAACCAGCTAAAAAGGGAATCCCACATAAAGATAAATTTGAAATGTTTAAACACAATGAAGTAATAGGAATATAAATTCTTAACCCACCTATAAAACGAATATCTTGATTATCATTTATTATATGAATAATTATTCCAGCACATATAAATAATAATGCTTTAAACATAGCATGAGTTAACAAATGAAAAAATGCTAAATCTCAAAAACCTATTCTAAGAATTCTTATTATTAAACCTAGTTGTCTTAAAGTAGATAAAGCAATAATTTTCTTTATATCAAACTCATAATTTGCAGAAATTCCAGCTATTAATATTGTTAAACTTGATAATAATAATAATATTTTTAAAAAAAATATATCAATTAACAATAAATTAAAACGAATTAATAAGTAAACACCTGCAGTTACTAATGTTGAAGAATGAACTAATGCAGAAACAGGTGTTGGTGCTGCTATAGCAGCAGGTAATCAAGAACTAAAAGGAATTTGTGCTCTTTTAGTTATAGCAGCAATAATAATTATAATTTTAACATAATTCATTAAATAATCATTATTTATAAATTCTAAATAAAAAATATAATTTCAACTTCCATAATTTATTATTCAACAAACTACTATTAAAATTATTACATCACCAATTCGATTTGATAAGGCAGTTAACATACCAGCATTATAAGATTTTAAATTTTGATAATAAATAACTAAACCATAAGGAACTTTACCTAACCCCTTTCAACCTAAAAAAATTTTTATAATTTTTGGGCTAATAATTAATAAAATTTTTGGAAAAACAAATAATAAAACTAAAATAATAAAACGGTTTAAATTTTTTTTTGAATTTATATAACTTTTTTTTAAATAAATAACCGGAGGAGGAATTAAACAAACAAATTTTTTAAAAAGTAATGATTTTCAATTTAATAAAACCGAAAATACAATTTTTTTTGAATTTAAAGAAATTAATTTTCCCTTTAAAAAAATTTTCCTTTTTTTTTTAATAAAAAATAAAATAAAAAAAAAATTTAATAACATAAAAAAAAACAAAAAAAAAAAACTAATAAAACAAATATTAAATTTATAAATAACTTAAAGTAATTTACATTACATTTTTGATTCCACAAATCAATATTTTATTTTAAATTATTTAAGTTTATAATCATAATAAGAAATAATCAATTTTTAAAATTAAAATATTTAAAGGAAATCAATGTAGAAATAACATTAAATACTCTCGAGAAACACCTCTATAAAATCTTGTAATACTTAAATTTAACTTTCCATGTTGAGTAAAAGAATATAAATATAACCTATAGCCAGCTCTAAGAAATGAAACTAATATTAATATTAATATAGAAAATTTAGACCAACTTACTAATCTAATAATTAAAGATATTTCCCCTATTAAATTTAAAGAGGGAGGTGCTGCTATATTTGAAGAAGATAGTAAAAATCACCACAATCTTATTGAAGGTATGAAATTTATTATCCCTTTATTTAAAAATAATCTCCGTCTATTAATACGTTCATAATTAATATTTGATAAGCAAAACATTCCAGAAGAACATAAACCATGACCAATTATTAAAATATAAGAACCTATATAACCTCAATAATTTATTGTTATAATACCTCCAATAACTAAACTTATATGAGCTACTGAAGAATAAGCAATCAAAGACTTAATATCATATTGACAAAAACATTTTATACTAATATAAACACCACCAATTAATCTAACAATAATTCAAATATAATTAAATTTAATATTAATTTTTTGAAAAATAATTATAACACGTATTATTCCATAACCCCCTAATTTTAATATAACCCCAGCTAAAATTATTGAACCAGAAATTGGAGCTTCAACATGAGCTTTAGGTAATCATAAATGAACGAAATATATTGGTATTTTTACTAAAAAAGCTAAAATTATAGAAATATATAAAATATAAAAATCTAAATCATAAAACTTTAAAAAATAAATTATTATTCTATTTATCTCATTAAAAATATAAAAAATTCCTAATAATAAAGGTAAAGAAACAAATAAAGTATAAAATAATAAATATATACCTGCCTGTAAACGTTCAGGTTGATAGCCTCATCCTACAATTAATATTAAAGTAGGAATTAATCTACCCTCAAAAAATAAATAAAATATAAATAAATTTATTGTAGAAAAAGTTAAATATAATATAATTATTAAAAAAATAATATTAACTATAAAAAAATTAATATAAAATTTATATTTATACAATTTTTCTCTTGCTATTATTATTAAAGAACAAATTCAAATTCTTAATAAAATTAAACCAAAAGAAAAAAAATCACAACCTATTATATATCTTAAATTACAAAAATTTATAATTGTTATTGTTAAATTTATAAAAAAAAAAAATAAAATAAATATACTTATTTGAACCATTCAAAATATATTTTTTTTAAAACATAAAGGAATTATAAAAATAATCATAAAAAAAAATTTTAACATTATAATAAATTAAATCTTTGAAAATAATCATTTCCATGAGTTCGAATTATAGAAACTAAAATAGAAATACCTAAAGCACCTTCACAAACTGAAAAAACTAAAAAAACTATTAATATATATATGTCAAAATCAATAAATCTTAAATATATTATTATTATTATATAAATTCTTAAAATAATAAATTCTAATCTTAATAATATAATTAATAAATGTTTATGTTTAGAAATAAAAATTATATTACCAATTATAAATATAAAAAAAAAAATAATTATCATTAATAGTTTTTATAGTTTAAATTTAAAACATTGGTCTTGTAAATCAAAAATAAGATTATTCTTTATTAACTTCAAAGAAAAAGAAATCTCTTTATCTATAATCTCCAAAATTATTATTTTTTTTAAAATATTCTTTGAAATAATAAAATTATTTTTATCATTAAATATAATTCTCATTTCATTTATTATAATTTTTTTAAAACATCCTCTTTCAATAGGATTAATAATTTTAATACAAACTTTAATTATTTGTTTAATTTCTGGAATAATTATTAATACTTATTGATTTTCTTATATTCTATTTTTAACATTTTTAGGGGGATTATTAGTATTATTTATTTATATTTCAAGAATTGCTTCAAATGAATTATTTTATACTCCATTAAAAAATAAAATTTTATTTTTAATAATATTTTTTATCACTATTATTATTAGAATAATATTTATATATAACTTAAAATGACTTAACTTATTTAATAATTCTTATGAAATAAATAAATTATTTAATTATTTTATTTTTTTTAATAATGAAAATAATATTAATTTAACTAAACTTTATAATAAACAAAACTATATATTAATATTCATATTAATTATTTATTTATTTATTACTTTAGTAGCAGTAGTAAAAATTACTAATATTTTTTATGGTCCTTTACGATCTTTTAATTAAATTATTAATAATATAATACTAATGATAAATAAATTTAAACCTTTACGAAAAACCCACCCTTTAATTAAAATTTTAAATAATTCTTTAATTGACTTACCTTCACCTTCTAATATTTCAAATTTATGAAATTTTGGTTCTCTTCTTGCTTTATGTTTAATTATTCAAATTTTAACAGGATTATTTTTATCAATGTATTATACAGCTAATATTGATTTAGCATTTTATAGAGTAAACTACATTTGTCGAAATGTAAATTATGGATGATTAATTCGTACATTGCATGCTAATGGAGCTTCTTTTTTTTTCATCTGTATTTACATACATATTGGTCGAGGAATTTATTATGAATCATTTAATTTTAAATATACTTGAATAGTAGGAGTAATTATTTTATTTATCTTAATAGCTACTGCATTCATAGGATATGTTCTTCCTTGGGGGCAAATATCTTTTTGAGGAGCAACTGTTATTACTAATTTATTATCGGCTATTCCTTATTTAGGAACTATTTTAGTTCAATGAATTTGAGGAGGATTTGCAGTAGATAATGCGACTCTTACTCGATTCTATTCATTTCATTTTTTATTTCCATTTATTATTCTTGCTTTATCTATTATTCATTTAATTTTTTTACATCAAACTGGATCCAATAATCCATTAGGTATTAATAGAAACTTAGATAAAATCCCATTCCACCCATTTTTTACTTTAAAAGATCTAATTGGAATAATTATTTTATTAACTTTTTTATTAATATTAACATTATTAAATCCTTATATATTAGGAGATCCTGATAATTTTATTCCAGCTAATCCTTTAGTAACTCCTATTCATATTCAACCAGAATGATACTTTTTATTTGCTTATGCTATTTTACGATCTATTCCTAATAAATTAGGAGGAGTAATTGCATTAATTCTTTCTATTTTAATCTTAATCATTCTTCCACTTACATTTAACAAAAAAATACAAGGAATTCAATTTTATCCTATTAACCAAATTATATTTTGAATTTTAATTTCTACTATTATTTTATTAACTTGAATCGGAGCACGCCCAGTAGAAGAACCTTATATTATTACAGGACAATTGCTAACAATTATCTATTTTAATTATTTTATTATTATACCTTTCATTAATTATTATTGAGATAAATTAATTTTTAATTAATTAATGAGCTTGTAACATAAAGCATTTGTTTTGAAAACTTAAGAAAGAATATTTATTCTATTAATTTATACTAATTTTTTTTTTAAAATAATCAATAAATTTTAACACCAATAAACAATAAAAAATAATTTAAAGAAATAGGTAAATATATTTTTCAACATAAATATATTAATTTATCATAACGATAACGAGGTAAAGTACCTCGAACTCAAATAAAAAAAAATGAAACAAAACTTATTTTTAAATAAAAAATTAAATTTAAATTATAACCTCCTATAAAAATTAAAACAAATAATATTCTTATAAATAAAATTATTGAATACTCAGCTAAAAAAATTAAAGCAAATCCACCACTTCTATACTCAATATTAAATCCCGATACTAACTCTCTTTCACCTTCAGCAAAATCAAAGGGAGTTCGATTAGTTTCAGCTATCAAAGATGATAAAAATATTATTCTTAAAGGAAATATAATTATTATAAATCAAATTAATTCCTGATATTCATAAAATTTCATTAAATTTAAACTTATAATTATAATTAATCTTGATATTATAATTAAAGCTAATCTAACTTCATAAGAAATAGTTTGAGCTACCGCCCGTAAACCCCCTAATAATGAATAATTTGAATTAGAAGATCAACCAGAAATAAATAAAACATATACCCCTAATCTAATTAATCTTAAAAAAAATAATACTCCAAGATTAAAAGAAATAAAATTAAAATAATAAGGAATTAATATTCAAATTATTAAAGACAAAATAAAACCTATAATAGGTGATAAATAATAAAATATATAATTTGATGAATTTAAATAAATTATTTCTTTAGTAAATAATTTAATACCATCTGAAAAAGGTTGTAATATTCCTAAAAAACCAACTTTATTAGGTCCTTTACGAATTTGTATATATCTCAAAACTTTTCGTTCTATTAATGTTAAAAAAGCTAATCTAATTATCACCCCAATAATTAAAATTAAATAACCAACAATAATATTTAAATAATCAATAAAAATCATATACTATATATATAAATTTATTATATATTTATGATTTCTAAAATCAACACATTTTTCTGTCAAAATAGTTATATATATATATATATATATTATATTTATTAATAATATTCTAGTAAAAAAAAAATTATTTTAAATATTTGATCCTTTCGTACTAAAATATTTTATTGTTTTAAAGATAGAAACCAACCTGGCTTACACCGGTTTGAACTCAGATCATGTAAGATTTTAATGATCGAACAGATCAAAATTTTAAACTTTTGCATTTAAATTTTATCTTAATCCAACATCGAGGTCGCAAACTTTTTTTCTTATAAGAACTAAAAAAAAAAATTACGCTGTTATCCCTAAGGTAATTTTTTCTTTTAATCATAATTTATGGATCAATCAATCATTAATTAATGTTTAATTTTTTTAAAAAAAGTTTAATTTATTTTTTTATCACCCCAATAAAATAATTAAATTAATTATTATTATAATTTAAATAAAAAATTATAATCAATTTAATTATAAAACTCTATAGGGTCTTCTCGTCTTTTAAAAAAATTTTAGCTTTTTTACTAAAAAATTAAATTTTAATCATAAAAAAGAGACAGTTAATATCTCATCAAATCATTCATACAAGTCTTCAATTAAAAGACTATTTATTATGCTACCTTTGTACAGTCAATATACTGCAGCCCTTTAATATAAATCAGTGGGCAGACTCAACTTTAAATTATAATCAAAAAGACATGTTTTTGATAAACAGGTGAATATTTTATTTTGCCGAATTCCTTTTTTTTAATTATAAAAAAAAATATTATTTATTTTAATTTATTTTATACTAATTTTATCATTACAACTAATTTTAAATAATTAAAAATTATTTTTTTATAAAAATTTAAATTTTAATTAAAAATCTTATTTATCAATAAAAATTTTTATAAAAAAATATAATTTATAAACAATATAAATTTTAAAAATTTTAATATATAAAATAAATAATAATTATAAAAATTTAATTTAAAGATTATCCCTTAAAATATTAAATTTTTTTTAATTATAAATTATTAAATTAATTAATAAAAAAAAAAATTCTAAATTAAATTTATTTCTAAAAAAACTAGATATATTTAAAAACGATTAACATTTCATTTCAAATTAATTATTATAAATATTTATGTAACAATAAAATTTTTAATTAATTAACTCTTTTAAATTCGAGAAATTTTTTTATAAAAATTTTTATTAATAAACTCTGATACACAAGATACAATAAATTAAATTTACTTAATTATTATTTAATTTTCATATTATTTCAATTTTCATTCACAATACTAATTCTTTATAAACCTTAAAATTTTTTCTTTCATAATACTTTAACCCCCATTAAAATATATTAAATAAAAATTTTTTTATAATTTATAATTTATTAAATTACCCCCATCAAATTAATTAATTTAATAATTTCTTTTCAATGTAAATGAAATACTTTTATTCAAGCTCTAATTTGTCTTTCTAGAAACACTTTCCAGTACCTCTACTTTGTTACGACTTATTTCAATTTTTAAATGAAAGCGACGGGCAATATGTACATATTTTAATTTTTAATCATTTTATCAAATTAAATAAAATTACATTTAAATCCACCTTTAATTAAATATTTCAAAATAATATTCATTTAAATAATTTTATTGTAATCCATTATAATCCTAATTATAATCTACATCTTGATCTGAATTAATTTATAATAAAAAATTTTAAATATTATTATTATTTAAAAATATTTTTTTAACAACGATATATAAAATATTAAATTAGGTAAAATTATTCGTGGACTATCAATTAATAAACAGATTCCTCTAAATGAACTAAAATACCGCCAAATTATTTAAGTTTCAATAATAATTCATTTACTATTTTAGTATTATATTTTATTTTTATTATAATAGGGTATCTAATCCTAGTTTATTTATAAATTTATTAAATCATATAAAATAAATAAATTTTAATTAAATTAAAATTTCACTTAATAATTTAATTTTTAATTTATATTATTATTATTAATTATAACTGAAAAAATTTAATTAAATTTTTGTATAACCGCAACTGCTGGCACAAAATTTGTTATTAATTTTAATATTACTAAATCTTAATTTCTTAAATATTTAATATTAATTACTATGAAATAAATTATTAAATTATTAAAATAAAAAAAAATTAACACTAAAATTTATATGTAAATTAAATTTAAAATAAATTCTAAAAATCATAAATTTTTATCTATATACAAAATTTTTCACATAGAATTTTTTTTTTTTTTTTTTTATTAATAAAAATTTTTAAAATTTTCAAACTAATTTTTTTTTTATGGTTATAAATATCTTTAAATTTTTAATTAAAAATTTTTTAGTACAAATAATTAAAAAAAAAAATATTTAAAATTGATTTTTATTTTATTTTTTCTAATATAAAATATGAATAATAATAAAACGCTTAAGTTTTTAAATTAAATTATTAAAAGAAAAAAATTAAATAATTAATTTAAAATTAAATAAAATTTAATTTATACGAATATATATATAAATATATTTAAATATTTATCTAAAATTTAATTTTATATTTTAATACATATAATTATATATATATATAAAAATATAATAATTAATTAAATATTTTATATATCAAAAATTTTTTAATAAATAAAAATTTTAAAAATTTTCAAACTAATTTTTTTTTTAAGAGTTATAAATATCTTTAAATTTTTAATTAAAAATTTTATATATAAATAATTAATAAAAAAAATATTAAAATAATTAATTTTAAATTAAACTCTTAACCATTCTTAATATTTTTTATTTTAAATATAT